CCTAGATACAAGAGAGGGATTCCCTAATATGGAAAGACGGCATGTAGAACCTAAAAGGAAAAGATAATAGAATGACTAGTCTTAGAATTGAGTTGTCCCGAAATAAAGCTTTTATTTCGTCGAGCCATCGTGTGATACTTTTTTCTTAGCATTTGAGATATTATGTACAATTAAAGAGCCTACTACTTTATTTTATGAGGTTAAAGGTGTTGTTATAAGGTCTTTTGCTTCAACAAGTAAACTGGATTATATACAATTGAAAAAGAAATGATCAAAAAGGAAAAGATTTTCAATTTGATTCCATAGTGATTCAAATAAAGTTTCCTTTATGCAATGAATGAAATTCCACTACAAAGTTTTTTCTTTTTACTTGACTCAATAATTACTCAACGAATCTGTTGATTCAAAATAACGGAATCGGTAGATGTTACAAATGATGGATCTAGTGATCCATCTTTTTTCTACTTCTGTCACCCTATCTTTGTTAGTCCCGTCTATAATGATTAATGATTGATGAATCAAAAACTTTTAATTGGAGCAGATTTTGTCAGTTTATTTTTTTCTATCCTTTTCTTTTTGAAAAATGTAAACTTAGGTAAATGTTTTATCACCATATGTATAAAAAGAACGTATCTTATTTAGCTCCTTTATGCCTACTCTAACTAGTTATTTCGGTTTTCTACTGGCGGCTTCAACTATAACCTCCGCTCTTTTTATTGGTCTGAGCAAGATACGACTTATTTGAAATGAATTGAATGAACAATTCAGAAAAATTTATTTTTCTGCGAGATTCTAGGTATTCTATAGTGACTTCCCGCGTCAAGTGAATTTTTGATCATTGAGATTCATTATCGATTCGGATTAATATTTAAGAATAGATATTACCTCTCTTTTTCCCCTTTCAAACAAACCGAAATGATTGAAGTTTTACTATTTGGAATCGTGTTAGGTCTAATTCCTATTACTTTGGCTGGATTATTCGTAACTGCATATTTACAATACAGACGCGGTGATCAGTTGGACCTTTGATTAAGTAATATCTCGTTTTTGATTGACCTCCTCCTCTTTTAATTCAGAGGAGGTCAAATTAAGGTTGTTGTTTAATTTGGTGGAGTTTTTTCATTGTAATTCGAGAATAGAATCACGCTCTGTAGGATTTGAACCTACGACATCGGGTTTTGGAGACCCACGTTCTACCGAACTGAACTAAGAGCGCCTTCTTATCACAATAGATAAGACCATAAAAAAAGTATTCCTTTTGTGGGCCCAATATACTTTGCATGTCTAGAGTATCATAATGTATGTACAATTATGATCGATCTCAATTACTGTCCACGGGAAAAGTAATAGGTAGGGATGACAGGATTTGAACCCGTGACATTTTGTACCCAAAACAAACGCGCTACCAAGCTGCGCTACATCCCTTTCAATTGGTATACAGTGTCATTGTAGAGAATCCCTGTCTTGTTTTCCACATCATTATTTCCCCCATATAATAAACAATTTCGCTTGCAATTTGTTCTTTTTGGTCTCATATAACATATAATAAAAGAATTATTTACATATGAAATCCGTCGGATAGAGAAATGAATATTTGTCGGTAATACTCAGGAAGAGGGGGGCGTCTTTTTCTGTTTTAAGGAAGGGGAAATCTTATCTACCGGGTCGTTGTATATATCCATTTTTGTTAGGGATTTCACGTACTAATACAAGTAATCCTTAACTACATATGCATCTGATCATATATGTATTACAAAAAAGAAGGAGAGTTTTCAATGCGAGATCTAAAAACATATCTCTCTGTGGCACCTGTGCTAAGTACTCTATGGTTCGGGTCTTTAGCAGGGCTATTGATAGAGATCAATCATTTATTCCCAGATGCGTTGACATTCCCGTTTTTTTCATTTTAGTTATTGACATGGGAAGGGATGAAGAAGATTAGTGAGATAATAAATTATCTGTGACTAATCCTTCTTCCTCTCTTTGTTTTATTCTTTTTTTCAAATTTTCCAAATATAGAAGAACAGAAAAAGAAAAAACAAAAGTGGCTTCAATCTCAGTGAAACTTGGGTTAGACTCGAAGGGCCTAAGAAAATAGAAATCAAAGTGATCTAGGGAAACCAAAGAAATAATACAAGATATTTCTGTATGGACTAGGATTCAAAATAATTTATAGTTAGAAATTGTTGTATTACTTATTCTTTATATTACTCTATGGATTGCAACAAAATCTTTCGAAATTTGATTTCGGGTCGAAAATCGAAGAGTTGGGTAAATCCAAAATTCAAGGGGGTTCATGGCCAAGGGTAAAGATGTTAGAGCAAGAGTTATCTTAGAATGTACCAGTTGTATCCGAAACCGTGTTAATAAGGAATCATCGGGCGTTTCCAGATATATTACTCAAAAGAATCGACACAATACGCCTAGTCGATTGGAATTGAGAAAATTCTGTCCCTATTGTTGCAAACATACAATTCATGGGGAGATAAAGAAATAGACCGAATCAGAGGGAGAGGGTGTGTGTGCTACCCTTCGAAGTAACAAGAATAAATTACATATAATATATAGAAAAAAATCAAATCCTATTTCAGTCGGATCAAAAATGAATTCGAATTCAGAAGTAGGATTTTAGGGATAAGGAATAAACAATGGAAAAATCCAAGCGACCTTTTCTTAAATCCAAGCGATCTTTTCGTAGGCGTTTGCCCCCAATTGGATCGGGGGATCGAATTGATTATAGAAACATGAGTTTAATTAGTCGATTTATTAGTGAACAAGGAAAAATATTATCTAGACGAGTGAATAGATTAACCTTGAAACAACAACGATTAATTACTATTGCTATAAAACAAGCCCGTATTTTATCTTCGTTACCTTTTCTTAATAATGAGAAACAATTTGAGAGAACCGAGTCGACCCCTAGAACTACTGGTCCTAGAACCAGAAATAAATAGGCCCATGCCTCAATTGAATAAAAATTCCAACCCGAACCCCAACTCTGGTTGGTGTTTTGTTCAAACATTCGAGAATCTAGATTGTATTGTCATGTCATAAGAAAAAAGAATCGGGGAAGAAAAAGATAAAATCCTTTATTATTATTATGGAAAGGTGTTAGTTTCTTTTTACTACTTTATTAGAGTAATACCCTACCCTCCCGGAGTTAATTCTCCGGGGAACTCCGTTTAGATCATTCGTGGATTCCTTACAATCCCCTTATTTAATGATCTCGTTGGAAATCATGTAAAGACAATTCCTATTTGATATAGCTATTTGTGCAAGTATTTTACGATTAAGAAGTAACTGACCCTTGTGCAGATCGTGTATTAATCGACTATAACTATAGGATATCTTATTCTCACGAATTACTGCATTTATACGAGTGATCCACAAACGACGAAAATCTCTCTTCTGCCTGCCCCTATCCCGATGAGCCGAAACTAAAGCTCTCATTTTCTGTTGATTCATAGTTCGAGTAAGTCTTGAATGCGCCCCTCGAAAGGTTGATGCAAATAAACGAATTTTTGTTCTACGTCTCCGAGCTATATATCCTCGTTTAATTCTGGTCATTGAATCAAATGAAACTTTAATGAATAACTAATTGATTTCTTTTCTTTCAGTCATTCTTTTCCCCCTCTGGTCTATTAATAACAAAACTGATTCTTCCGATGTATAAAATAAAAATTCCAATGGCTTTTGCTACTATGACCTTCCCAACCACGATTTTTTGAGACTTTTCACCTCGAAATAAGAAATTGTATTGATACTCGGTATCAAAAAAAGTAAATCAAAAATGATAAATTGTGGGTTCCATCGTTTCTATGGTTACTGTTTAAACGGTGAGGTCCTTTCTATACACCGGAGCCTCTTACCTATTTAGTAACTTGTACAGTTCACACTCTTTGGCTCTACCCATGAATTATCTAGTAATAGGTCTTTTCACAACTAGATCTACCCATACAGTAACGGCATTTCATTATGAAGGTTGGTTAGGTAGCTGACCCTGTTAGTCCGTTTTTGCAAGAATGGGAGCATAATCTTTCTGCTTCTTAAATACCATTCCATTCCCCCGCTTAATGGATAACCATTTGCTACCAATGGGGAGTTGCTTCTCATCTCCAGTTGAGATGATTGGATTTCTACCAAAGGAAACCATAAATTTCATACACAATAGAGGTCCTTTTTTCGATAGTGATATGGGGTTTTCCCATTCCTATTCATTGGTACCGATCATTGATACTGCCAAAAAAGGTATCAGTTCATGATCTGAACGAGTCGCACATACACCCTAGTACATGTTCCTCGACGCTGAGGACATCCCCGAAGGGCGGGGGATTTTGTGACATTTCTGATTGGCTGTCTTGTGTTTCTAATAAGTTGTTTAATAGTTGGCATGCTGGATCATATACAGAATGGGCTGGTTTAGATCGATCCTAACCGGATGATTATGAATTCCTCTCGTTTCGTTGAATATTTTACCACTACCACTTTTTACCCCGGTAAGAAAATAAAATATGAAATAACACAGCTCGTTGAATTATGGTTCGAAATGGAATGGAATAGCAGATTTACGTGAAGTCCCCCGTATTTTCGACCGCTACAAGATCAACAATTCCATGAGCTTGGGCTTCTGTTGCTGACATAAAAACGTCCCTTTCCATGTCTTCGGATACAACCCATAATGGATTGCCCGTTCTTTGTACATAAACCCTTGTGAGGGTTTCGCGAAGTTTCAGCAGTTCTTCCGCTTCCAGGACAAATTCTCCTGTTTGTGCCTCATAAAAAGAGCTAGCAGGTTGGTGGATCATTACCCTGATGATATAACATAATGAATGCTTCCTCTATCTCAATGATCGAAAGAGACAAGAAAAAAAGAATTGAAGAACCGTACAGGCATTTTTTGCGCGTTGCATACGGCTCTAGAATGGAATCTACTACCTCAGGATCTATCAGATCCAGATCGGTAAATGATCCATTTACCACCCTTTCTTTCGGGAGAGTTAAAAAATACTATGATGGTTCCGTTGCTTTATATATTTATCTCGTCTGTAATTCAGCAATCCCAAAGTTTCTTTTTGATCCGATCAAATAGGGAAAGGATAATCTGGTGTATGTTTTTTCATTTTAATACTCTTTCGTAACAGAAATATTGGAAAGAGCCCTCTGATGATGTGTGATGTGAAAACAAAAAAGTTTGTGACGCTGAAATCGAACCCCGATAGATAAAATCAAATCAGAAATTCCTTTTGTCTCATACTACTCTCTCGATACAGAATTTCATGTTATAAAAGAACAATGATGGTTTGCTCATATCGAACTCGAAGTGCCATGCTATTATTACTTTATAATTCATTTTTTATCTGGCGAAGGCATAGTCCTCTTTTTTCTCTCAAATAAAAAACTCATTGGCGCCAAGCGTGAGGGAATGCTAGACGTTTGGTAATTTCTCCTCCGACCAGGACGAAAGACCCCATTGAAGCGGCTAATCCCATGCATATTGTATGTACATCTGGTTGCACAAATTGCATAGTATCATACATAGCTATTCCGGGTGTTACCCACCCACCGGGGGAGTTTATAAACAAATAAACATCTTTGGTATCATCCTCTATAGTGAGATATATCATGAGACCCATAAGTTGATTTGCGATCTCGCTATCAACTTGTTGGCCTAAAAAAAGTATTCTTTCTCGATGAAGTCGGTTGATTAGGACAAAATTGTATCCCTTAGGGACCGTACACGCACCTTTAGATGCATACGGTTCAAAAAAAAGAATCAATGTGTCGATTCCAGCCCCCCTTTATTTTCCTTTTTTTCATAGGAGGATTTTTCTAACTCCTAATGAAGGGACTTTTTCTTTTATTTTTCAAGAAAGCAGGGTTTTTACTCACTTACCCCTAAAAATGAATTCACTAAATTTACCCTCATTGATATATTGTTTCATCGAAATTCAATTCAAATTACGATGAAATTTTCTTGTTCCAGAATGGGCCTATTCAATTCGTTTAGGTTTATGCTCTACTCCGGGGAAAGATTTACCCGACCTCTATTTGCACATATAGGACAAATGATCCCAATACCGCTTCTTTATGTTTGCTACTACTTATTTTTTATTCATTTTATGTCTTCCGCTTCCGCCAATCACTGGAATAGTATGATGACTCCATCGATTGATTGGCGGTTTGAGGTCGCTGGTATAATAGAGGAATTCTTTATGATACAAAAGGTAATCATACATATTTTACCAATTGGGTTTTTTTGAACGGAGCCTGGATACTTCATTTTATTGGTCCAACAAGCCAACCATAAATTATTCTAATTGAAAAATGCATATTGATCCCCCACATAAATTGCTCTAATTGCACTTCACGCTTCAAATTATTGATGGTTCAATCAATCTTTCTTGGGTGAAACAGAGGATATCTCGATCGGGGTAGAAAACGGGGAAATCCCATACGACCCAATATGTCTGACAAGTCGCACTATACGTCAACCCAAACCGAATCTTCCTCTCCAGGAATCCGAAAAGGTACTTTTGGAACACCAATAGGCATTAAATGAAAGAAAAAGGGTTTTAAGTACTAAAATTTCACTTTAATGTGGAAACGTAACAATGGTTTTTCTTTTTTTCATAATATTTATATTTTCGGGTTTTATCCATAGATTGTAAAGTTAATCGAAGAAGACGGAATGCATAAAAAAATTATTATGAATGCGCTGGGATGTTCAAATGATGAACAAGTATCCATAATTCACTCATATAAAATGGGACCCAGCCCCCCATTGCGTATTGGTACTTATCGGGTATAGAATAGATTTGCTTCTCTTTGTTCCTACGAACAGAATTGTTCTGTTATTACCAACGGAATGCAATATAAATGCACCCTTGCTCCGAGATAATCCATTGAAAAGGAGAAGTCCATAGCATAAGCAGAGTCTTTTCCAATGCGATAAAGTAACATAGTATCTATTTTTCTTTGATAAAGGGGTATTTCCATGGGTTTGCCTTGGTATCGTGTTCATACCGTTGTATTGAATGATCCCGGTCGGTTACTTTCTGTCCATATAATGCATACAGCTCTAGTTTCTGGTTGGGCCGGTTCAATGGCTCTATACGAATTAGCCGTTTTTGATCCCTCTGACCCAGTTCTTGATCCAATGTGGAGACAAGGTATGTTCGTTATACCTTTCATGACTCGTTTAGGAATAACGAATTCCTGGGGTGGTTGGAGTATCACAGGAGGGACTGTAACGAATCCGGGTATTTGGAGTTACGAAGGTGTGGCTGGGGCACATATTTTGTTTTCTGGTTTGTGCTTCTTGGCAGCTATCTGGCATTGGGTATATTGGGATCTAGAAATTTTCTGTGATGAACGTACAGGAAAACCTTCTTTGGATTTACCCAAGATCTTTGGAATTCATTTATTTCTCTCAGGGGTCGCTTGCTTTGGGTTTGGCGCATTTCATGTAACAGGCTTGTATGGTCCTGGAATATGGGTGTCCGATCCTTATGGACTGACTGGAAAAGTACAATCTGTAAATCCCGCGTGGGGTGTAGAAGGTTTTGATCCTTTTGTTCCGGGAGGAATAGCCTCTCATCATATTGCCGCAGGTACCTTAGGCATATTAGCGGGCCTCTTCCATCTTAGTGTCCGCCCGCCTCAACGTCTATACAAAGGATTACGTATGGGTAATATTGAAACTGTCCTTTCCAGTAGTATTGCTGCTGTCTTTTTTGCAGCTTTCGTCGTTGCTGGAACTATGTGGTATGGTTCAGCAACAACCCCGATCGAATTATTTGGTCCTACTCGTTATCAATGGGACCAAGGATATTTCCAGCAAGAAATATATCGCAGGGTTAGCGCCGGACTAGCCGAAAATCAGAGTGTATCAGAAGCTTGGTCTAAAATTCCCGAAAAATTGGCTTTTTATGATTACATCGGGAATAATCCAGCAAAGGGGGGATTATTCCGAGCGGGTTCAATGGACAGCGGGGATGGAATAGCCGTTGGTTGGTTAGGACATCCTATCTTTCGAGATAAGGAAGGCCATGAGCTTTTTGTACGCCGCATGCCTACTTTTTTTGAAACATTTCCGGTAGTTTTGGTAGACGGAGACGGAATTGTGAGAGCCGATGTTCCTTTTAGAAGGGCAGAATCCAAGTATAGTGTCGAACAGGTAGGTGTAACTGTTGAGTTCTATGGTGGTGAACTGAATGGAGTCAGTTATAGCGATCCTGCTACCGTCAAAAAATATGCTAGACGTGCTCAATTAGGCGAGATTTTTGAATTAGATCGTGCTACTTTGAAATCCGATGGTGTTTTTCGTAGCAGTCCAAGGGGTTGGTTCACTTTTGGGCATGCCTCATTTGCTTTGCTCTTTTTTTTCGGACACATTTGGCATGGTGCTAGAACTTTGTTCAGAGATGTTTTTGCTGGTATTGACCCAGATTTGGATTCTCAAGTGGAATTTGGAGCATTCCAAAAACTTGGAGATCCAACGACAAAAAGACAGGTAGCCTGAGACAACATTGCTCTGGTTTCTTTCGACTCTATTTTCTTTTTGTGATTTAACATAACATAAGGTACTGGAGAAATCTTGATTTGAATCACCGTTTTTTCTTTGATTCTTGTCCTTTCTTTATCTTATCTTATCTGGGAGCTGATCCCAAATGAACAGGTGTGGAAGCTATAATTGTAAACCACGATCGAATCTATGGAAGCATTGGTTTATACATTCCTCTTAGTCTCGACTCTAGGGATTATTTTTTTCGCTATCTTTTTTCGAGAACCACCTAAGGTTCCGACTAAGAAATAATTTTTCATTATCTCAATTGAAGTAATGTAATGAGCCTCCCTATAGGGAGGCTCATTACATTACTTCAACTAGTCCCCGTGTTCCTCGAATGGATCTCTTAGTTGTTGAGAGGGTTGCCCAAAAGCGGTATATAAGGCGTACCCGGTAAAACTTACAAGTGAACCAGATATAAAGATGGCGACTAGGGTTGCTGTTTCCATTATTATATAATTTCAAGACCACAATGGATCTATGATAAGATCGTTTATTTACAACGGAATGGTATACAAAGTCAACAGATCTCAACCAATGCAAGAGTATTTATGGCTACACAAACCGTTGAGGGTAGTTCTAGATCTGGTCCAAGACGAACAAATGTAGGAGCTTTATTGAAACCGTTGAATTCGGAATATGGTAAAGTAGCTCCTGGCTGGGGAACTACCCCTTTGATGGGTGTCGCAATGGCTTTATTTGCGGTATTCCTATGTATTATTTTAGAGATTTATAATTCTTCCGTTTTACTGGATGGGATTTCAATGAATTAGGTCCATAAGAACCAAGAAGTCCTGGCCTTTCAATAGAAAATGAATTACTTAGGATTTTTTTTATAGGGCATTCTGGTAGTTCGACCGCGGAATTTCTTTGTTTCGGTATTTCCGGAATATGAGTGTGTGACTTGTTATAATTGATCCTATTGATAGTACAGAGAATGGGTCTGTCATCTCGACAGAGATGGTTCTACCCCGTCGGATATTTATTCTAATATCTGGAGCACGGAATCCATAGATCAAGAAAAATTTGAACTATGATTCATACCTACTATTTAGACCTCGCGACCGGACTCACAAAATATTTCTAAGGGTTATAATTCTCAACCAAAGGATTTTTAGTCAATACATCTATTCATTGAATAAGTGATGATCCACAGGTTCTTACTCAGAGAACCTTTGGGCTTAGCTTGGGAGCTTTATTGAATCATCGTGGTTCTAGTATGAATCTGAGGTTTCAATAAATCCATAGGGTCTCAACAAGAGAATTTCTATCAACAAAAAAATCTACATTACACACAACAAAAAAAGAAAATAGGGAAAGAGAAGATTCAAGAGGCCTGCAACGATCAACATAAAGACGAATGAGCCAACTTGATTTTTTGGCATTATCATCACAAACAAAGAAGAGCTAAAGAAGAGCTTCGGGCTTTTTGGT